ATGAATGTTCTACCATGTTCCATCAACACACTAAAGGGGCTATACGATATATCCGGTGTGGAGGTAGGCCAACATTTCTATTGGCAAATCGGAGGTTTCCAGGTACATGCCCAAGTACTTATTACTTCTTGGGTTGTAATGGCTATCTTACTAGGTTCAGCCGCTATAGCTGTTCGAAATCCACAAACCATTCCTACTGACGGTCAGAATTTCTTCGAATATGTCCTTGAATTCATTCGGGACTTGAGTAAAACTCAAATTGGAGAAGAATATGGTCCTTGGGTGCCCTTTATTGGGACTATGTTCTTATTTATTTTTGTTTCTAACTGGTCAGGGGCTCTTTTACCTCGGAAAATCTTACAGTTACCCCACGGGGAGTTAGCCGCACCCACGAATGATATAAATACTACTGTTGCTTTAGCTTTACCGACGTCAATGGCATATTTCTATGCGGGTCTTACAAAAAAGGGATTGGGTTATTTCGGTAAATACATTCAACCAACTCCAATCCTTTTACCTATTAACATCCTAGAAGATTTTACAAAACCCCTATCACTAAGTTTTCGACTTTTTGGTAATATATTGGCTGATGAATTGGTAGTTGTTGTTCTTGTTTCTTTAGTACCTTCAGTAGTTCCTATACCTGTCATGTTCCTTGGATTATTTACGAGTGGTATTCAAGCTCTTATTTTTGCAACTTTAGCTGCGGCTTATATAGGTGAATCCATGGAGGGTCATCATTGACTAGCTTTCAAACAAAATCTTTTTTTAGCTTTTCCCAACACAGTGTATGGACGGTTCGGATAAACTATTTTGGAACAGAAAATAGATACAAATATAGTATATACGATCTAGAGTAGTAGTAAAAAAGATTACGATATTTTGGAATTGTAAAAAAAAAAAAGAGTTAGGGGGTCAACCTAAGTATATGTAATGGCTATAAACCAATTCTTATGCATGTTTCAAAGAAAAATTCCAGAATCCGAGTGAATAGAAAATCCAAATGTTTGGTTTACGGTATGGAAGAAAGACATGTATATGTGATATTAGATATTTACTAGTTATATAGAAACAATTCATATTTTATTTTTTTATTTCTTTTCTTATTTCTTTTCCTACCTACCACACCGTGAATTTAGATGGGGGTTTCCATATAAGTCTTTCTGTTTCGTCTGGAACGAATGAATAAACAGACGAAATTGGGCATGGTATATAGAAGAGAAAGCGTGAAGAATTGAAATAATGGAATTGAAAAAATGGCTCGGAATAAAGAAATAAAAGAATTAGAGCCTTATGGATTGATAAAGACTCCATGGATAGGAATATAAAATGAAATATCGAAGTAGTTCTGATGATTTAACAATCTCATTACTTTAATTCGTAGGTCTTAGCTATTTCGACCGGATCGACTTTAGTAATGGAAGGAATAATAAGTCAGAATTCATTGGTTGATTGTATCATTAACCATTTCTTTATTTTTGTGAGGAGCTTACCATGAATCCACTGATTTCTGCCGCTTCCGTTATTGCTGCTGGATTGGCCGTAGGGCTGGCTTCTATTGGACCTGGAGTTGGTCAAGGTACTGCTGCAGGACAAGCCGTAGAAGGTATCGCGAGACAACCAGAGGCAGAGGGTAAAATACGAGGTACTTTATTGCTAAGTCTGGCTTTTATGGAAGCTTTAACAATTTATGGACTGGTCGTGGCATTAGCACTTTTATTTGCAAATCCTTTTGTTTAGGTTAATCCTAGAAATGTGAAAGTTTTTTTTTTTTTCTTATTGTATTACCTGGGTTTTGTCGCTTGCTTTTTCAAATTATATCAAGATTTAACTCCTACAATAAAATAATTTTCAATTATTCGTTGAGACAATACTCCCCATGGGAAGGACTAATTTGAGGATCAGGAATTGGCAGATCCACTCGCTTTCTTCCTTCCCGCTCTTAGTCCAACGGAAACCCTTTTGTTTTTAGGTTAGGAAGCCTTGCAACAAATGCGGTATTTAGCAATTGACATGAGACCTGGAACCTAATACTAAACTACTTAAGTTTAATTTAAGTATTTTCTTTCTGATTGGGAACTTGAATTGAAATAAAGAAATCAATTGAGAAATAAGGAAATTAATAAAACAAAGGGGTAAGGTAATACAAAAAGAGCTATATTCAATTTTGTTAGTCCTATCTATAAGAGGAGATCATATGAAAAATGTAACGGATTCCTTCGTTTCCTTGGGTCACTGGCCATCCGCCGGGGGTTTTGGATTTAATACCGATATTTTAGCAACAAATCCAATAAATCTAAGTGTAGTACTGGGTGTATTGATCTTTTTTGGAAAGGGAGTGTGTGCGAGTTGTTTATTTCAATAATAGGCTGGATCCAACCAACTGCACTTTAATTTTATTTATTTTTTCTTCATAACTAGGAAAGAAAGGTGCACGATCTCACGAATTACTTCTGAATCAATTTTGAAATCATATGTACGAACCATAGCATTTCGTGAC